TTTCTTATATATAGATAGTCCTACACCTAACTGTATTAGTCACGCCCTTTCTGCAATTCAATTAGAGGTTAAATGAACCATAACTATGTAACCCTATTCCTAATAGATTAACCCCAAAATAGCATATCCAAATTATTAGAAACCCCATAGAAGCCACAATTGCCGAATTTTCACCTTGTAAATTTTTCTTTGTTCGCGTATGTAAAAAAATTGCAAATATAGTCCACGTAATAAATGCCCAAGTTTCTTTTGGGTCCCAATTCCAATATGATCCCCATGCCTCATTAGCCCATACTGCTCCCGAAAGAATACCTATGGTTAAAAAGATAAAACCTAGACTAATAACACGATAACTCCAATCATCCAATTGTTGAATCAATCGATACTTGTAATAATTCCTATCAGAAAGAAACGAAGTATTTTTTACAATATTGTTTATTTTATTTGTGTATTTGGTCTCATTAAAGTAAACTAACTCATTTAATTTTAATAAATGGTTGCTTTTATCAAGAATCCTTATGTCTTTTCGAAATGTAATGACTAAAAGAGCTATTGATAATAATGATCCACATAAAAGAGCTGCATAGCCCAATACCATCATGCTTACATGCATCATCAACCATTGGGATTGTAAAGCAGGTACTAATATTGCGGATTGATGCATTTCAGTTAAAAGACCCGAAGTAGCAAAGCCTTGGGTAAAAATAGCACTTGGCGCGGTTATTGCGCTTAAATTATTTTGATGTTTTTTAAAATACGGAAGCATATTAATACTGGATAAACTCCATGAAAGAAAAATTAATGATTCATATAAATCACTTAATGGAAAATGTCGCGAATAAATCCACCGCGTGATTAATAATCCGGTTATACAGAAAAAGCTCGCTATCATGCCCTTTTCGGATGAATCATCTAGTCCTCCATCCACTAATAAGGTTATAAAATATAGTGTAATTAAAATTGAAATAATAGAAAAGGATATATGAGTTAATATATGTTCGAAAGTCGAAAAAATCATATTATATATATATTTGTTTAAGGGGGGAGTACCTTAATTATAATTACGGAATGCAGGGCGTTTAATTTCTGGAATTACTTACATAGGATTTAGTCTATCTCTTTTAGAAGTTTTAGAAGATAGATGCCATGCCGCCACTCGGACTCGAACCGAGATGCTCTAGCACTGCTTCCTAAGAGCAGCGTGTCTACCGATTTCACCATAGCGGCTTGCTCAAAATTATAATAACCTATTCATACTCAATCGTCGAGATTGCAGTAGTCAATTCATATTTAGGAACGATTAAAATTTAGGAATACAACGTCATTTAAATACGTGTTTACTAATAGAGTATATTTATCTGGTTTTAGAATGTCAGTTATATTTAACGTAATAAAATAATAAGCTTCCGCATAGTTTATCCTCTGTGGGACTAAGACTTTTTTTTTGTTCTATCCCTAGATGCTAGATAGAAGGAAGAACTATCTAGCATCTAGGGATAGAACAAAAAAGTCATTCAGTTTCGATTCAGTTCTTATTCCGATTATTCCAATGTTTGATTAGTTATTTGTCGGCACAAAAAAACTTTTTGAATTCCCGGTCGAAAGAGATTTCGATAATGAAAAAGCTTTTAACGCTGCCCAATAGCCCTTCTTTTTCCAAGAATTTTTACGAATCCGCTTTTTTGACATAGAAGTACGTTTTTTTGGAACTGCCATTCAAAAATCAAGAGATTACTCATTGTTATAGTTGGATGTGAAAGACATCTATCTAGTATTAATATAATATTAAATATTCAATAAAAACGAATCTTTATTTATTATTGATTATCCATCTAGTTCTTTATTTAGATAATACTACTTTGCTATAAAAAAGGCGAAAAAGATTATATGTCATTAATTTTTTTTACATTTTTATTACATATAATTAATAAACTATAACTTTCCGGACAAAAAAACGAATTCATACTATAACTAATGGATTTTTTATATCCTCTTTTATATCCTCATAGTAAAAGCTCTATAGCTATAGTATCCAACGTACTATAGAAATAAAATTGGTTAAAGTTAAAAATTTTTCTGGATCTCCCGAACTAGCTTTAAATATATAAATATATTACTTAATAAATAATTATTCACTTTGCGTGATATCATTTAACCAGTTGTAACTTCTTGATTTGTTGATTTGAACGATTTGGTAAAGAATCAGACTACTTAAGAAGATTAAATTTTGGTCTTGCATCTCTAATCTATATATATATAGATTTACTTTTTTTTGCGAAAGAGAGAAAATCCGGTGAATCGGAAAGAATTAATTAAAAATGAAAAAGGTTTTTTTTATGGAACATACATATCCATATGCATGGATCATACCTTTCGTTCCACTTCCAGTTCCTGTCTTAATCGGAGTCGGGCTTCTCCTTTTTCCGACGGCAACAAAAAATCTTCGTCGCATGTGGGCTTTTCCTAGTGTTTTATTATTAAGTATAGTTATGATTTGTTCTGCAGATCTGGCTATTCAGCAAATAAATAGCAATTTCATATATCAATATGTAGGGTCTTGGACTATTAATAATGATTTTTCTTTAGAGTTCGGCCACTTGATCGACCCACTTACTTCTATTATGTTAATATTAATTACTACTGTTGGAATTCTAGTTTTGATTTATAGTGATAATTATATGTCTCATGATCAAGGATATTTAAGATTTTTTGCTTATATGAGTTTTTTCAATACTTCCATGCTGGGATTAGTTACGAGTTCAAATTTGATACAAATTTATATTTTTTGGGAATTAGTTGGAATGTGCTCATATCTATTAATAGGTTTTTGGTTCACACGACCTATTGCTGCAAATGCTTGTCAAAAAGCTTTTGTAACTAATCGTATAGGAGATTTTGGTTTATTTTTAGGAATCTTAGGTCTTTATTGGATAACAGGTAGTTTTGAATTTCAGGATTTGTTTGAAATATTCAATAACTTAAGTTATAATAATGATAATGCGTTTACTTTTTTAGTTTCTAATTTATGCGTTTTTCTAGTATTTTCCGGTGCAATTGCTAAATCGGCACAATTCCCCCTTCATGTATGGTTACCTGATGCCATGGAAGGGCCTACCCCTATTTCGGCTCTGATTCATGCTGCTACGATGGTAGCAGCGGGCATTTTTCTTGTCGCTCGTCTTCTTCCTCTTTTCATAGGAATACCCTACATAATGAATTTAATATCTTTAATAAGTATAATAACAGTACTATTAGGAGCTACTTTGGCTCTTGCTCAAACAGATATTAAGAGAAGTTTAGCCTATTCTACAATGTCTCAATTGGGTTATATGATGTTAGCTTTAGGTATGGGGTCATATCGCGCTGCTTTATTTCATTTGATTACCCATGCTTACTCTAAAGCATTATTGTTTTTAGGATCTGGATCAATTATTCATTCAATGGAAGCTATTGTTGGATATTCGCCAGATAAAAGTCAGAATATGGTTCTTATGGGCGGTTTAACAAAACATGTCCCAATTACAAAAACAGCTTTTTTATTAGGTACACTTTCTCTTTGTGGTATTCCACCACTTGCTTGTTTTTGGTCCAAAGATGAAATTCTTAATGATACTTGGTTGTATTCACCACTTTTTGGAATAATAGCTTGTTCCACAGCTGGGTTAACTGCATTTTATATGTTTCGAATTTATTTACTTACTTTTGAAGGGCATTTAAATACTCATTTTCAAAATTACAGTGGAAAACAAATGGGAATGAGTCCGTTTTATTCAGTATCTCTATGGGGAAAAGAAGGCTTAAAAAAAAAATATATATATATAAGTTTATTAATAATGAATAATAATGAGAAGGCTTCTTTTTTTTCTAAGACGGCATCCCACAACCAAATTGCTAATATGGTAAAAACCATCAACCAACCTTTTATTATTCATTTAAAAACTTGTAAAAAAAAAAGTTTTTTCTATCCCCATGAATCAGATAATACTATGTTATTCTCTTTGCTTGTATTGGTTCTATTTACCTTGTTCGTGGGATCCCTGGCACTTCCTTTGACTCAAGAAGGAATGGGTTTGGATATATTATCAAAATGGTTAACTCCGTCTATAAATCTTTTACATAAAAATTTGACTGATTCGGTGGATTGGTATGAATTTTTGGCAAATGCTATTTTTTCAGTCAGTATAGCATGTTTTGGAATACTTATAGCGTCTCTTTTATATAAGCCCCTTTATTCATCTTTACAAAATTTGAATTTTAAAAATGAATTTTTAAAAAAGGGTCAGACGCGCATTTGGGGAGACAAACTACTAAATATAATATATAGTTGGTCATATAATCGTGGTTACATAGATGCTTTTTATGCAACAGCTTTTACTAAGGGTCTAAGAGGATTAGCTAAATTAACTCATTTTTTTGATAGACGAGTAATTGATGGAATTACGAATGGCGTTGGTATTACGAGTTTCTTTGTAGGAGAGGGCATAAAATATGTAGGAGAAGGGCGTATCTCTTATTATCTTTTCTTCTATTTATCTTTTGTATCAATATTTCTTTATCTTATTATTACATAATTTCGTCCTTTTTTTTATTACATACATAGGAAGAGATCCCTTGTCTATAGCCTGTAGTCTACTTAGAAATTCATTGCTTAGATTCTTTTCTTTTTGGTCTTTGCTATGAACCCATTGATTATACAGTTCATAAGAGAAGTGATTTTCCATTGTATTTGTGTACAAAGTCATTTTTCTTTGTATCATTTCCAAAAAAGTTGACAAACTGGATGGATACGTAAAAGCTATTCTTTGGTTGCCATCACTTCGACATGTGTAAAAAATATATTGTGACGTTTCATTTCTTATAGCTTTTTCAAATTGATCATTTTTTATATACCGCAATGGACGATTCCATCGCTTATAGTCGAAAAGACGGGTCACAAGAGGTTTTTCAAACCAGAATAAAATTGCTTCGTTTTCTTTGTTTTTGAGTATTTCTAACTTCGA